CAAACATAAAAATATTCATAGATATTTACAATATGTTCCCTATGGTAACTGGGGTCATGAATTATGGTCAACAAACAGTACGAGCTGCAAGGTACATTGGTCAAAGTTTCATGATTACCCTATCCCATGCAAATCGTTTACCTGTAACGATTCAATATCCCTATGAAAAATTAATCACATCAGAACGTTTCCGCGGTCGAATACATTTTGAGTTTGATAAATGCATTGCTTGTGAAGTATGTGTTCGTGTATGCCCTATAGATTTACCTGTTGTTGATTGGAAATTGGAAACTAATATTCGAAAGAAACGGTTGCTTAATTACAGTATTGATTTCGGAATCTGTATATTTTGTGGTAACTGTGTTGAGTATTGTCCAACAAATTGTTTATCAATGACTGAAGAATATGAGCTTTCTACTTATGATCGTCACGAATTGAATTATAATCAAATTGCCTTGGGTCGTTTACCAATATCAGTAATTGACGATTATACAATTCGAACAATTTTAAATTCACCTAAAAAAAAATAAGTAAATAAAAAAAAAGATATATAAGTAAATCCTTTGATTAAAGATAAAGAGTAATTTCCAATTAGTAAGTTTCCGTTTTGATCGAAATAAATGCCGTTTCTTTTGTTTATTTTGTTTAGTCACTAACTACAAATTTCAACTATTGATTAGTTGGTTTGTGCTTTAATTTGGATTGAAAATCTCTGAATATGAATATATCTGTAATCATTTAGAAATCTAAATATAAATATATATAGTTTCGAACCACTCTTTAAGATAAAGAATGATATTAGTCCAAGAACTATACCTACATCAATTCACATTCCTTAGCATTTAGATTTAATTCAATTAAGATAAGAACTTTTCAGAAAAAAATTTTTCCTGGTGAGGTCAATAAGGTCATGAAAAAAATTTCGATTTATTTATCTCTTTACATATAATGGATTTGCCCGGACCGATACATGATTTTCTTTTAGTCTTTTTGGGATCCAGTCTTATATTAGGAGGTGTAGGAGTAGTATTACTTACCAACCCAATTTATTCTGCTTTTTCGTTGGGACTGGTTCTTGTTTGTATATCTTTATTCTATATTCTATCAAACTCTCATTTTGTAGCTGCCGCACAGCTCCTTATTTACGTGGGGGCCATAAATATTTTAATCATATTTGCTGTCATGTTCATGAATGGTTCAGAATATTACAAAGATTTTAATCTTTGGACCGTTGGAGAGGGGGTTACTTTGTTGGTTTGTACAGGTATTTTTGTTTCACTAATGACTACTATTCTGGATACGTCATGGTACGGGATTATTTGGACTACAAGATCAAACCAGATTATAGAGCAAGATTTGATAAGTAACAGTCAACAAATTGGAATTCATTTATCAACAGATTTTTTTCTTCCATTTGAACTCATTTCGATAATTCTTTTAGCTGCTTTGATAGGTGCAATTGCTGTGGCTCGCCAGTAAGAAATCTTTCGAACTAATCTAATAACCTAAATACAAATTAAACTTTGTTCTGTGTTATCACATCCATTTCCCCTCACTTCAATTTTATTTGAAGATTGTTTATGTATAAAATATAAATAGAAATTCTTTTATTCAATCTATTACCAAACTTTTTATATTCTATCTAGTCAGTTGAACCCATTAAATTGTTTTTTATCTTGAAATAAATCGAAATTGATAAGGAGTTGGTCAATGATGCTCGAACATGTACTTGTTGTGAGTGCCTATTTATTTTCTATCGGTATCTATGGATTGATCACAAGTCGAAATATGGTTAGAGCCCTTATGTGTCTTGAACTTATACTGAATGCAGTTAATATAAATTTTGTAACATTTTCTGATTTTTTTGATAGTCGCCAATTAAAAGGAAATATTTTTTCAATTTTTGTTATAGCTATTGCAGCCGCTGAAGCAGCTATTGGACCAGCTATTGTTTCCGCAATTTATCGTAACAGAAAATCAACTCGTATCAATCAATCAAATTTGTTGAATAAGTAGTATTGTATTAATAAGCAGTATTAATCATATAAATTATAATATTTATATAGTCGAATTAACATGGATGGTACATAACGTATTGATCGTGTTTACAAAAAATGCAATAAATCAAAGGATCTTGGACCTCTCGCATGAGCCGATCCGGAAGCAGATTAATTCTAAAAATTCTGGTAAATCATTGATTCATCTGGTGTCTAAATACTAAATATATGTATAATTCATTTACAAGTTTACTAGATCGAAAACTTATGATGTTCGAAAATTTATATATCCAATGTCACATTCAGTAAAGATTTATGATACGTGTATAGGGTGTACTCAATGTGTCCGAGCCTGCCCCACAGATGTATTAGAAATGATACCTTGGGACGGATGTAAAGCTAAACAAATTGCTTCTGCTCCAAGAACAGAAGACTGTGTTGGTTGTAAGAGATGTGAATCCGCCTGTCCAACGGATTACTTGAGTGTTCGAGTTTATTTATGGCATGAAACAACTCGAAGCATGGGCCTAGCTTATTGATTCCTTTCACAAATCCCACCTGAATACATTCATTTTTTTTACCGACAAAAATCCCCCTGCTCGAAAAAATAAAATAAAAAAAAATAGAATATCTTTTTTCGAGCACGGATTTTTCTGGCCCAAGTGTATCTTGTTTTTACTACGAATTATTTTCCTTGGTTAACAATAGTGGTAGTTTTGCCAATATTCGCGGGTTCTTTAATTTTCTTTCTCCCTCATAGAGGAAATAAGGTAATAAGGGGGTATACTATATTCATATGTGCTCTGGAACTCCTTCTAATAACTTATGCCTTCTATTATCATTTCCAATTGGACGATCGATTAATGCAACTGACGGAGGATTATAAATGGATCAATTTTTTTGATTTTTACTGGAGATTGGGAATAGATGGACTTTCTATAGGACCTATTTTGCTGACAGGATTTATCACCACTTTAGCTACTTTAGCGGCTCGGCCGGTTACTCGAGATTCCCGATTATTCCATTTCCTGATGTTAGCAATGTATAGCGGCCAAATAGGATCATTTTCTTCTCGAGACCTTTTACTCTTTTTCATCATGTGGGAGTTAGAATTAATTCCCGTTTATCTACTTCTATCCGTGTGGGGGGGAAAGAAACGTTTGTATTCAGCCACAAAGTTTATTTTGTACACTGCGGGAAGTTCCGTTTTTTTCTTAATGGGAGTTCTGGGTATCGGTTTATATGGTTCCAATGAACCAACATTAAATTTTGAAACATCAGCGAATCAATCTTATCCAGTAGCACTGGAAATAATATTCTATATTGGATTTCTTATTGCTTTTGCTGTCAAATCACCAATTATACCTTTACATACATGGTTACCAGACACCCATGGAGAGGCACATTACAGTACTTGTATGCTTCTAGCCGGAATTTTATTAAAAATGGGAGCGTATGGATTGGTTCGGATTAATATGGAATTATTGCCCCGCGCTCATTCTCTATTTGCTCCCTGGTTGATTATAGTAGGCACAATTCAAATAATCTATGCAGCTTCAGCATCTCCCGGTCAACGTAATTTAAAAAAAAGAATAGCCTATTCCTCCATATCTCATATGGGTTTCATAATTATAGGAATTGGCTCTATAAGTGATATGGGCCTCAATGGAGCCATTTTACAAATAATCTCTCATGGCTTTATTGGCGCTGCACTTTTTTTCTTGGCGGGAACGAGTTTTGATAGAATACGTCTTGTTTATCTCGACGAAATGGGCGGAATGGCGATCCCGGTTCCAAAAATATTCACGACTTTCAGTATCTTATCGATGGCTTCCCTTGCATTACCGGGGATGAGTGGTTTTGTTGCAGAATTAATAGTATTTTTGGGACTAATTACCAGCCAAAAATTTTTTTTAATAACAAAAATACTAATTACATTTGTAATGGCAATTGGAATGATATTAACTCCTATTTATTCATTATCTATGTTACGCCAAATGTTCTATGGATACAAGTTTTTTAATGCTCCAAACTCTTATTTTTTTGATTCTGGACCGCGAGAGTTATTTGTTTCGATCTCTATCCTTTTACCAGTAATAGGTATTGGTATTTATCCGGATTTCGTTTTCTCACTATCAGTTGACAAGGTCGAAGATATTATATCTATCTATTTTTATAGATAATTTTCATGAATAAAATAAAAAATCAAACAGCAATCCTATACTAATGCTATACTATAATAATAAATAATATTAGGATGTTTTAAAAAATTCGTTGTACAATTAAAAAAAAACAATAAAATAATAAGTATTTTTTCTTCTCTTAAGTTTAAGTTAAACTTAAGTTAAAAATAAAAAAATGAATTAGACTTTTAACCAGATTTGTTTGGCCTTTGTAAGAACCTTTTGAATCACTACTTTGATTCAAAAGGTTCTCGAAGGCTTACACAATGTTTTCTTATATATATATGCTGTCCCATGTTTGCTTGTGTTCGTTAGGTCCTTTCTTCAGTTAGACGTTAGTGTAAATGAACCATAACTATGTAGCCCTATTCCTAATAGATTGACCCCAAAATAGCATATCCAAATTATAAGAAATCCCATCGAGGCTACAATTGCGGAATTTACACCTTCAAAATTCTTATTTGTTCGAATATGTAAATAAATCGCGAATATGGTCCAAGTAATAAATGCCCAAGTTTCCTTCGGATCCCAATTCCAATATGAGCCCCATGCCTCATTTGCCCATACTGCTCCCGAAAGAATACCTATGGTTAAAAAGAGAAACCCTATACCAATAATACGATAACTCCAATGATCCAATTGTTGAATCAATTGAGATCTATAATAATTCCTAGAAGAGATCAAAGAAATGTTCCATAAAACGTTGTTTCTTTCATTCATGTATTGGATCTCATCAAATGAAAATGAATCATTATTCTTTTTCTCAAAAGCCCTTATGACTTTTCGAAATGTAATGACTATAAGAGCTACTGATAATAATGATCCACATAAAAGAGCTGCATAACCCAATACCATCATACTTACGTGCATCATTAACCAATGAGATTGTAGAGCGGGTACTAATATTACGGATTGGTGCGTTTCAGTTAAAAAACCAGAAGTAGCAAAGCCTTGGGTAAAAATAACACTTGGCGCGGTTATTGCGCTTAAATGGTTTATATTTTTTTTTAAATACGGAACCATACAAATAATGGACAAACTCCACGAAAGAAAAATTAATGATTCGTATAAATCACTTAAGGGTAAATGTCTCGAATAAATCCAACGAGTAACTAATAATCCTGTTATACAGACAAAAGTAGTTTTTATGCCCTTTTCTGATGAATCATATAGTCCTGCGCTTTCATTAATTAATAAGATTATCAAACGAATTGAAATTACAATTGAAACAACCGAAAAGGATATATGAGTTAATATATGCTCTAAACTTGAAAATATCATAAAAAAAATTATAAAATAAATAAAAAAAGGGGGGGGATTCTCAAAATTATAGGAATGGAAATCGGGAATTGAATTTATTATAGGACTTACTCTTTTATAAGATGCCATGCCGCCACTCGGACTCGAACCGAGATGCTCTAGCACTGCTTCCTAAGAGCAGCGTGTCTACCGATTTCACCATAGCGGCTTGTTCGAAATCATAATAACCTATTCTTATTTAATCGTCTAGGTTAAAGTACTCAATCATTCAATATTTTTTAGTTTTATAGGAAACATTTCAATTCATGAATAAAGAAATTGATGAATAAAAACTCGTTTAAAAAATAGTGATTTAAAACGTATTTCCAATAATAATCCTTATTTTTTATTATTTGTTTGATTTAATTAAATTGGGGTTGGGTTAGGTATTGAGCGTATCATATAAAAAAAGAGTTTCAATTTCTATCGTAATTGGACCCTACTTCAAATTAGAATAACCCGTTAAAAATGAATACTTAATACATATATTGATCTATCTTCCCCAGCCCAAGCAACTATAGGATCCATTTTTTTTTTTTATTTTTGATGACCAAAATTGATACATTTCTCGTATAAAATATCCACCTAAATGGGACAAGAAGCTTTTATCAATGGATATTTTATACGAGGTATATAAGGTATATATAAGGAGTATATATATATTGATAATTATTGTTTAAAATGATTGTTCAGAAAATTACAAAACAAGTTTGAAACTAAAAAAATGAGTTTCAACAACTCATTAATTTGAATTTGGATTAAAGATCTTATATTTGTTGTTCTATAAAAAATAGTATATATATATTATATAAATATAATAAATAAATATAAAAAAGACAAAACTTTACTAAAAAGACAGTTGAAACTTTATATCTTGTATTTATTCTTTTTTTTGTCAAACAAAAAAGAATATCATTTTACAAAATTAAGTATTAAGTATACAAAACAATAATTATTTTACATAACATAATGGCAAAACGAATTCAATTTAATATTTATCCATTCAAAACATTAAGGAATGGGAATCATTACTTTTTTTTTATTTTTTATAGTTTTTAAATATAATTATTATATATAAATTAAAAAATTAGAAACGAAATTCAAAATGAAACTAGACTTTTTTTAGAGTCAGAGATAGATTCAGATTATTCCAGTAATTAGTTATTTATTTCTTATTGTACAAAAAACTTTTTGAATTCCCTGTAGAAAGAGATTTCGCTAACGAAAAAGCTTTCAATGCTACCCAATACCCCTCCATTTTCCAAATATTTTTACGAATTCGTTTTTTTGATATAGAAGTGCGTTTTTTTGGAACTGCCATTAAAAAATTATGATAGAGTATTCATTTCTCTAGTTGGATGTGAAAGACATCTATTGTTCAAAACCAATTGTTCTTTACTTACTATCTAATTATCTATTTATAGTCTAAATTAGACTCTCGTCATAAAAAAAGAAAAAATATAAACCAAAGTGGTTGTTCCTTTATATTGTTTATTGTTTATTTTCATCGTGCTATATTTATACATGTAATAAAATACATCAAAAAAGTTTAAGAAACCAACCCTTAATTCCCTTAATTTTTTTTTTAATTGCTTAATTAGTCAAACTCGAAAAAGAGTGCACCTAATTCAAATTTTCAAATTCAAATGAGACTCGCAGTTAATGTGTTAAAGTATACATCATTTTTTTCTAAAGAAAAGTCATTTTATTTTAGTAATTCCTTCAATTAATTCAAAACTGCATTGGTTAATGATTCTGAATAAACGAACTAAAAAAAATAGCTCTTATTTCCTTGAGTTAAGTTATGTATGGACTGTGTCTGTCTTTTATGAATCATATCAAAATAAAATACTCTTTTTGGTGTAATTATTTGTCCTTACCCTCTCCCGAGATTAAAATATTGTTAAAATATTGTATTATGTAAATTGTAATAATAATTGAAATCTTTATTTTTTGTAGCTTCATAAAATCTTACTTAAAAAAAGAGTAAGTATTTATTTTTCAATAGTAGTTTGGTCATCTCATTTGACCAATTCAAACTTCTTGATTTGAAATATCTTGTTTTGTTTGAAGTATTTGGAAAAAATTTATAATAATTAAGAATATAAAATTTTTTTTTAGTTTTATATATTTTAATTTTTTTATTAACTGATTCCTTTCAAAAAAAAAAATAAGAGCTGGTGAATCAGAAACAGTTAATTAAAAATAAAAGATTTTTATTTATTTATTTTTATGGAATATACATATCAATATTCATGGATCATACCTTTCATTCCAGTTATAATTCCTATGTTAATAGGAGTGGGACTTCTCCTTTTCCCGAAGGCAACAAAAAATCTTCGCCGCATGTGGGCTTTTCCTAGTGTTTTATTGTTAAGTATAGTTATGATTTTTTCAGCCAATCCGCCTATTCAGCAAATAAATAACAGTTATATCTATCAATATGTATGGTCTTGGACCATCAATAATGACTTTTCTTTAGAGTTCACCTACTTGATCGATCCACTTACTTCTATTATGTCAATCTTAATTACTACTGTTGGAATTATGGTTCTTATTTATAGTGACAATTATATGTCTCATGATCAAGGATATTTGAGATTTTTTGCTTATATGAGTTTTTTCAATACTTCAATGCTGGGATTAGTGACTAGTTCTAATTTGATACAAATTTATATTTTTTGGGAATTAGTTGGAGTCTGTTCTTATCTATTAATAGGTTTTTGGTTCACACGACCGATTGCAGCGAATGCTTGTCAAAAAGCGTTTGTAACTAATCGTGTAGGGGATTTTGGTTTATTATTAGGAATTTTAGGTCTTTATTGGATAACAGGCAGTTTCGAATTTCAGGATTTGTTTGAGATATTCAATAACTTGATTTATAATAATGAAGTTAATTTTTTATTTGTTACTTTGTGTGCCCTCCTATTATTTTCTGGTGCAATTGCTAAATCCGCTCAATTTCCCCTTCAGGTATGGTTACCTGATGCTATGGAAGGACCTACTCCTATTTCAGCTCTTATACATGCTGCTACTATGGTAGCCGCAGGAATTTTTCTTGTAGCTCGGCTTCTTCCTCTTTTCATAGTTATACCTTACATAATGAATATAATAGCTTTGATAGGTATAATAACATTACTATTAGGAGCTACTTTAGCTCTTGCTCAAAAAGATATTAAGAGAAGTTTGGCCTATTCTACAATGTCTCAATTGGGTTATATGATGTTAGCTCTCGGTATTGGGTCTTATCGAGCTGCTTTATTTCATTTGATTACTCATGCTTATTCGAAAGCATTGTTGTTTTTAGGGTCCGGATCAATCATTCATTCAATGGAAGCGATTGTTGGGTATTCTCCAGATAAAAGTCAGAATATGGTTCTTATGGGTGGTTTAACAAAACATGTGCCGATTACAAAAACTGCTTTTTTTTTAGGTATACTTTCCCTTTGTGGTATTCCACCTCTTGCCTGTTTTTGGTCTAAAGATGAAATTCTTAATGATAGTTGGTTGTATTCACCGATTTTTGCAATAATAGCTTTTTTCACAGCAGGATTAACTGCATTTTATATGTTTCGGATCTATTTACTTACTTTTGAAGGATATTTAAATGTTCATTTTCAAAATTACAGCGGCAAAACAAATAACTCGTTTTATTCAATATCTCTATGGGGTAAAGATATAGAAGGGAAAAAAAGAATTCAAAAAAGATTTCGTTTATTATCTTTATTAACAATGAATTATAATAATGAAAGGATTTCTTTTTTGTTGAAGAAGACGTATCCAATTGATATTAATGTAAGAAAGATGAGGCGGCCCTTTATTACTATTACGCATTTTGGTATTAAGAACACTTTTTTGTATCCCCATGAATCGGATACTACTATGCTATTTCCTATGCTTGTATTAGGCATATTTACTTTGTTCGTTGGGGCCATAGGAATTCCTTTCAATCAACAAGGAATGGATTTGGACATATTATCCAAATTGTTAACTCCAGTTCTAATACATCAAAATTCAAATAATTCTGTCGATTGGTATGAATTTGTGACAAATGCAAGTTTTTCATTGAGTATAGCTTATCTCGGGATATTTATAGCGTCTTTTTTATATAAGCCTTTTTATTCATCTTTACAAAATTTGAACTTCCGAAATTCATTTGTTAAAAGTGTTCCTAATAAAATTATTTGGGAAAAAATAATAAATGTGATATATGATTGGTCATATAATCGTGGTTACATAGATGCTTTTTATGAAATATCCTTAACTAACGGTATAAGAGGATTAGCTCAATTAACTTATTTTTTTGATAGACGAGTAATTGATGGAATTACAAATGGAGTCGGTATTACAAGTTTTTTTGTCGGAGAGGGTATAAAATATATAGGGGGTGGCCGAATTTCTTCTTATCTCTTATTGTATTTATCTTATGTATTAATCTTTTTATTCATTTTCATTTTTCAATTTATAAGTTAAGTTATATAATATAATAATATAAGTTAAGTTATATAAGTTATATTAGAA